AGGGGATATAGAGAGAGATGGGGAGGAATGTTTTAATATGTGCCCTATAATATAAATTTACAATAATTTAAGAATAACACTATTGTGAGGAATAATTTTATGTTGTTGGTTTATTTTGGGGAATAAATCAAATATACTTATATTATTTATTATACAGTAGTAGCCGCTAGGCTATCCGTATCCGTGAGGGGAATATAATGGAACTATTTGATTAAGTAGAATAATAATATATCATGAACTTTGTTGATGAATTAACTATTATGGTAGAATATAATTATATAAATTTACTTATATAGTAAATTGTGTCATTGATTGATTTATAGCGATATTACTTGAGCCATTGAGTTGTGATTTAATAATGTGGAATAGTACATATGGAATAAATTACGATATGTAAGTATATATAGGTTGCTTATAAGAATAATAACATGAATGTTTTGAGTTGGTTACTGGGTAAATTAGGGGATATAGAGAGAGATGGGGAGGAATGTTTTAATATGTGCCCTATAATATAAATTTACAATAATTTAAAGAAAGTTAATTTAATTCTGGTTAGTTTTTAGCTTTAAGGATGATATATTGCATGTGAATTTTTGTGGGATTGTTTATTAATTATCTAAATGGTAATTAATAATTATTAGTGATTTATTCGCAGTTTTTGATTTTAAATATATAAAATGTTTTTTGATTTATTTAATTCTTATATATAACTAGTTAAAATTGTGCCAGCAACTGCGGTTATACAATTAGTTAGAGTTAATTTTTTTGATATAATATATTTAATACAAATTATATTTATATTATTGGTTACTTATTTTGTTTTGATATTAGGTGAAATTTTATTAAATATTATTAATGTAGCTGGTTTTTGTTTAATTATATGAAATTCTTGGTTTAGACTAGGATTAGATACCCTATTATTGAGAATGTAAATTTATATTATTATATTATTAATAGTTTATGATCTTTAAAAGTAAAAGGATTTGACGGTAATTATATCTTTTCAGAGGAACCTGTCCTGTAATTGATAATCCACGTTAAATTTTACCTTAGTTTTATGGTTTGTATATCTCTGTTTTTAGAATGTTCTATTAGGAAAATTATTCATGTTATTTTCTTACATTTATATAAGTAAATTTATATCAGGTCAAGGTGCAGCTATATTAAGGTTTAAGATGGGTTACATTAATTTATAAATTTTGGAATTAGTTTTATATGTATTTATTTAATGAAATAGGATTTGATTGTAATATTTTATTATATATTATTTGTGATATTAGCTCTTTATTAAGTACACATCGCCCGTCGCTCTCATTATTAAAATGAGATAAGTCGTAACAAAGTAGGTCTATCGGAAGGTGGACCTGGAATTATTAACAAGTTATTATCTAGGGTATGTTATTATTTACATTAATGATACATTTGTGCAATTCAAATTGACTTGATTTCCTACTTAATTTAATATTTAATTATTATTGTTTATTTATTTTTATGAAATAACATTTGCTTTATAGTAAATTTTGTTGAAGTTTATTATTTATATATTTATAGTTAATTTATCTGTGAGGGTAAAATTTTTATTGGGTTTTAAAAGTAGAATTATATTTTTGTACCTTTTGTATCAGGGTTTAACAATTTATTATATATAATTATATTTTTCCCGAATTTATAAGAGATAACTAATATTCTGTTATTTATTATGTCAAAAATATTAATAAGATTTAGTTGGGGGATATATTCTATTCAATTATAATTATATCTGGTTTCTTGATATATGAATTTAATTCAGGATTATTAATATTAAATTTATTCTTTTATTTATATTTATGTTATAATCTAAAATTAAGGGGGATAAGCTCTTTAATTGTTTTATAGTTATAATTTACATATCGTAATTTATTAAATTATATAGGTTTAATAATGGCCAATATTTATTTTGTTATAATTATTTTTAATATATTTTATTTATTTTATTTGTTAACTTAATTTTTTATCAAGATTTTAAAATTAATGTTTAAATTTTAAGTATTAATGTTAAAATTAGTAATTTTTTAATTTTATATATAGTAATTCGGCAAATTTGAATCTCACCTGTTTATCAAAAACATGTCCTGTTGATTTATTAATTTCAGGTCGCTCCTGCTCAATGATTATATTTTTAATTAAATGGCCGCAGTATTTTGACTGTGCAAAGGTAGCATAATCATTTGTCTCTTAATTGGAGGCTTGTATGAATGGATTGATGAAGTTTCAGCTTTCTTTATATAAAGTATTGAATTTAACTTTTTAGTTAAAAGGCTAAAAATTTATTTATGGGACGAGAAGACCCTATAGAAATTTACTAGTTTATATGGAATTTATTATTCTACTTAATCAAATAGTTCCATTATATTCCAGTTTTGTTGGGGTGACATTGAGATTTATTTAACTCACAATTGTTTAAATTATTTATTTATATTTTTAATGATCCTTTATTATTGATAAAAAGATTAATTTACCTTAGGGATAACAGCGTAATTTTTTCGGAGAGTTCATATCGATGAAGGAGTTTGCGACCTCGATGTTGGATTAAAATTAGTTTTGTAGTGTAGCAGCTCAATTTACTGGGTCTGTTCGACCTTTAATTTTTTACATGATCTGAGTTCAGACCGGCGTGAGCCAGGTCGGTTTCTATCTATAATTATAAATAATTATACTTTAGTACGAAAGGACCAAGTATAGCATAAATTTATGTTTGATATTGATTAATTATTAATATACTATTTTGGCAGATTAGTGCAGTAAATTTAGAATTTATTTATGTAATTTTATTTACAGATAGTAATGTTCATTTTATCTTATCTAATTATTTTGGTTTTTATTTTAATTTCTGTTGCTTATGTTACTTTGCTTGAACGTAGGGTTCTTGGTTATATTCAAATTCGTAGGGGTCCTAATAGGGTGGGATTTTTAGGTCTTTTACAACCCTTCTCTGACGGTATTAAATTATTTTTTAAGGAACAATCTTATTTATATAAATCTAATTTTATTATTTATTATTTTTCTCCTGTTTTTATGCTTATTATTTCTTTTATAATGTGGATATTATATCCTATATTAATTAATGTTTATAGTTTTAGTTATGGAATTTTGTTTTTTATATGTTGTACGGGATTTGGGGTTTATGGTGTTATATTATCTGGTTGGTCTTCAAATTCTAATTATGCTCTTTTAGGTAGTCTTCGTTCTGTTGCTCAAACTATTTCTTATGAAATTAGAATATCAATAATTATAATTTGTTTTATTTTGTTTGTATTTAGTTTTAATTTATTAAGATTTATATTCTATCAAAAGTTTATTTGATTTGTAATTTTTTCTATTCCTATATTTTTTTGTTGATTATCTTCTTGTTTAGCTGAAACTAATCGTTCCCCTTTTGATTTTGCTGAGGGTGAAAGAGAGTTGGTTAGAGGGTTTAATGTTGAATATAGAAGAGGTGGATTTGCTTTTATTTTTTTATCTGAATATATAAATATTATTTTTATAGGAATGATAACAGTAGTTATGTTTTTGGGTTGTGATATTTTATCTTTAATATTTTATATAAGGGTTGTTATAATTATCTTTTGGTTTATTTGGGTTCGGGGAGTTTTACCACGTTTTCGTTATGATAAATTAATATCTTTAACTTGAAAGTTGTTTTTACCTTTATCTTTAAATTATTTTTTATTATTCTTTGGTTTATTATGTTTAATATTAAATGATTAAATTCATTAATTTAAGTGTTAAAAGTCAATGAAAGAATTTAACTTTCATTCTATACTTTCAAAGTATAAGTTTTCATTAAAACTTATTGACTATTTAATTATTTTGTCTCATATATTTGTTATTAATGGTGATATTAAAAAGTATGAAAAGTATATTACGGTGATTAATTGTCCTATTATAATATATGGTTCTTCTGCGGGTCGTGATCCGATTCATGTTAATATAATAATTGTTGTTGTAAATCTTCAGAATAGAAATTTATTTAAAGGATAAAATCTGTATCCTTGAAATTTGCTTTTATTAATAATTATGGGTAAAATAATAATTATAATTGATATTACTATAGCAATTACTCCTCCTAATTTATTAGGAATTGATCGTAAAATTGCATAAGCAAATAGGAAATATCATTCTGGTTGAATATGAACTGGAGTAACTAATGGATTTGCTGGTATAAAGTTTTCTGGATCTCCTAAAGTTCGTGGTTCTATTAATACTAATATAGAAAATAAGAATATCATAATTATTATTCCTATTAAGTCTTTAATAGAAAAGTATGGGTGAAATGGTGATTTTTCATAGTTTCTGTTTAATCCTATAGGATTATTTCTGCCTGTTTGGTGTAAAAATAATAGGTGTAATATTACTATTGCTGATACAATAAATGGTAAAAGGAAATGAAGGGTAAAAAATCGTGTTAAAGTGGCGTTGTCTACTGAAAATCCCCCTCATAATCATTTTACTAATGTATTTCCTAAATATGGGATTGCTGATAATAAATTAGTAATTACTGTTGCTCCTCATAATGATATTTGTCCTCATGGTAAAACATATCCTAAAAATGCTGTTCCTATAATTATTAATAATAATATAACTCCTATTGTTCATGTTATTATTAATTTATAAGATCCATAATATAATCCTCGTCCAATATGTATATATAAGCATAGAAAAAATATTGATGCTCCATTTGCATGTGTATATCGGATTAATCAGCCGTTGTTTACATCTCGGCAAATGTGAATAACACTATTAAATGCTATTTCAATATTTGCTGTGTAATGTATAGCTAGGAAAATTCCACTAATTAATTGAATTATTAAGCATAATCCTAATAGTGACCCAAAATTTCATCATAATGTAATTGATGACGGTGTAGGTAAATCAATCAATGATCTATTAATAATTTTTAATATTGGGTGCATTTTTCGTATTGGTTTGTTCATATTTTTTTATGCGTAAGGGTCCTTCATTAGTATTAGCAATACTAGATACTACAATTATGGTAAATAATAAATATAATATTATTATGATTGTTATATATATCGATAAATTATTAAATAATTTTGATAATGATTTTATTTCTATTAAACTGTTGTAATTTATAATTAATCTAACTTTATTAGTTAATAAATAACTAATTATAGATGTTATTATAAATATTATGAATATTTTTATTGAGGTTTGGAACTTTTCATTTGATGCTACTCTAGCTATGTAAATAAATAATACAAGTGCACCTCTTAATATAATAATTATAATAATATAAGATAAAAGGAATGATTTTATAATTATTCCAGTAATTATTGCTACAATTAATGTTTGTATAATTAATAGAAATCCTATTCTTAAAGGATGTTTTATAAATATTATTATTATTGCAATTGAAATTATTAATGAAAATATAAAGTATATCAACCAGTAAATAGTTTATAAAAATATTAATTTTGGGGATTAATGATAAGCATAAAATTGTGCTTTTTACTGAAGTTTTAAGGTTAATTTACCATCTAAGAATTACAAATTCTTAATTTTTATTTAAACTATTAAAACTTATTTTAAGAATTTTCAATTTATTTTTATTTTTTATATTTTGTGGTGCTTTTGTGTTTTGCTTTAATTATAAACATATTTTATTGACTTTATTAAGTTTAGAATTTATAGTTCTTTCTGTTTATATAGTTTTATTTTATTTTTTAATACTTCATGGGTATGAAATATATTTTACTATTATCTTTTTAGTATTTTCTGTTTGTGAGGGTGCTTTAGGATTGTCAATTTTAGTAAATTTTGTTCGCACAGTTGGTAATGATTATTTATCAAGTGTTTCAATTTTATCATGATAAAGTATATTTTATTTAGTTTATTTTTGATCCCAATTTTTTCAAGTTTTTGAATATTAATGTATTTTTTAATAATTTTATCATTTTTATTTATATATTCATGTATCAATTATAATTATTTTTATATAATTTCAGGTTATTTTAGTGTTGACTTAATTTCGTATAGACTTATTAGTTTAACAAGTTGAATTATTTTTTTAATAATTTTGGCTAGATATAATGTTTACACAACTAATAATTATGTTTCGGAGTTTTTATTTACAATTATATTCTTATACATCTCTTTAATTTTTGCTTTTAGTGTTGATAATTTATTTTTATTTTATTTATGCTTTGAGGTATCAATTATCCCCACCCTTTTTTTGATCTTTGGGTGGGGATATCAACCGGAACGTTTAATTGCTAGTTATTATTTATTATTTTATACTTTATTTGCTTCTTTACCTTTATTGATTTCTCTGTTTTATGTTTTTAGATTTTCGTTTACTTTAAATTTTATAATAATTGATTTATGTTTAAATTTTTATTTATACATCTCTTTAATTTTTGCTTTTCTTGTTAAGATTCCTATAATATTTGTTCATTTTTGATTACCTAAAGCTCATGTTGAGGCTCCTATTTCTGGCTCTATAATTTTAGCAGCTATCTTGTTGAAATTAGGGGGTTATGGTTTATATCGTGTTTTTATTTTTGGTTATGAATATTTTGTTTTTTATAATTATATATTTTTAATTTTAGGATTATTTTCATCTTTTGTGGTCGGTTTATTATGTTTGTGTCAGGTTGATATTAAATCTTTAATTGCTTATTCTTCAGTTGCTCATATAGGTTTAGTGATTTTGGGTATTATAACATGTAATTGTTATGGTTATATTGGGTCTTTTATTCTTATGTTGGGTCATGCTTTTTGTTCTTCTGCCCTTTTTTGTTTAGCAAATATTTTATATGAACGTACTTTAAGCCGTAGATTATATATTAATAAGGGCTTGATAACTTTTTTTCCTAGTTTTTCGATTTTTTTATTTCTTTTGTGCTCAAATAATATGGCAGCTCCTCCTTCTTTAAATTTATTGGGTGAAATTTATATTATTAATAGTTTAATAGGCTGAAATTATTTGTTTTTTATTCTTATTATATTAGGTTCTTTTTTTGCTTGCTGTTATAGAATTTATTTATATTCTTTGGTTAGTCATGGATTTTTTTATAAGGGTTTTATTACCTTATCTTCTATTACTATTCGTGAATATTTATTAATTATTTTTCATTGACTTCCATTAAATTTATTAATCGTAAATTTTGATTCTTTTACTATATTTTTATAGGGTTTAAATATTTTAAGTTTAGAATTATAATTTGTGATATTATAGGTGTATTGATTATACTTTAGACCCATATTTTATTTATGCTCTTATAAGCTTTGAAGATTATTTTTGTTTATTTTTGGTTCTATTTTTTTATTTATTGGTTTAATTTTTATTTATGATAATTATTCAGTTTTTTTTGATTGGGAAATTTATTCTTTAAATTCAGTATCTATTTATATAACATTAATTTTTGATTGAATATCTTTAATTTTTATGGGTTGTGTTTTGTATATTTCTTCAATAGTGATTTTTTATAGAAGATCTTATATATTTCATGATATTTTTAAATTTCGTTTTTTATTATTGGTTTTATTATTTATTGTTTCAATAATATTTTTAATTATTAGTCCTAATTTAGTTAGTATTTTACTTGGTTGAGATGGTTTAGGTTTAGTTTCTTATTGTCTAGTGGTTTATTTTCAAAATATAAAGTCATATAATGCTGGCATATTAACTGTTTTGACTAATCGTATTGGTGATGTTGCTATTCTTGTTTCTATTTCTTGGCTTTTGAATTTAGGTAGTTATAATTATTATTTTTGTTTTTATTATTTTGTTGATTATTCTTATTGGATTGGTTATTTGTTGTTGTTAGCTGCGTTTACTAAAAGTGCACAAATTCCTTTTTCTTCTTGGTTACCTGCGGCAATGGCTGCACCTACACCTGTTTCTGCTCTTGTTCATTCTTCTACTTTGGTAACTGCTGGTGTTTATTTATTAGTTCGCTTTTATAATTTATTAATATTTATAGATTTATCTTATTTTCTTTTATTTTCTTGTTTAACTATATTTATATCAGGTCTTGGGGCTAATTTTGAATTTGATTTGAAAAAGATTATTGCTCTTTCTACTTTGAGACAATTAGGAATAATAATAAGAATTTTGTTTATAGGTTATCCTAATTTGGCTTATTTTCATCTTCTTTCTCATGCTTTTTTTAAGGCTTTATTATTTTTATGTGCTGGTTTAATTATTCATATAATATCCGATTCTCAAGATATTCGTCACATAGGTTTTGTTATTAATTATTTACCTTTTACTTGTTCATGTTTTTGTATTTCTAATTTGTCGTTGTGTGGGTTCCCTTTTCTTTCGGGTTTTTATAGAAGGGATTTAATTTTGGAGTATATGGTTTCAAATTATTTTAATTTATTTATTTATCTTATTTTCTTTTTTTCAGTTGGTTTAACTGCCTGTTATAGATTTCGTTTGATTTATTATTGTGTAAGATTTAAGAATGGTCTTTATTCTTGTCAGTGCTATTATGAGTCTCGGGATATAATAATTTCAATGGTAATTTTGACATTTATGTCAATTATTTTTGGTTCTATTTTTAATTGATTAATTTTACCTAATTTTTTGTTAAGTTTATTTCCTTTGGAATGTAAATTAATACCTATAACTTTTATTATCTTTGGTTCTTTATTGGGTTATGAATTTTCTAATTTAAAATTGAGGACTTTAAATTTGGGTTACATTAATTTATTAATTTATAATTATTTAGGTTTAATATGATTTATAATTAATTTTAGAACTTTTAGTTCTTTTTCAATATTGAATCTTTCTAAAAGTTATGTAAATTTAATTGATGGGGGTTGGTGTGAATATTTAATTTCTAAATCTCCCTTATCTTTCTTATCTTATTTGAGTAAATTCTTTTTATCTTTTCATAATAATAATTTACAGTTTTATTTATTGGGTTTTTTATTTTGATTTATATTTTTAGTTATTTTATTTAATTATTTAAGTAGCTTAAAAGTTTTAAAGCTTAATATTGAAGATATTATGATAAGTGTGACTTCTTAAATATTTATAAAGATTATAATCTTATTTTTTCATTGAAAATGAAAGGTTTTAAATTATTAAACTATATAAATTGGGTTGATAAAGGGATAAACGGAATTAAACCGCTTTAAAAGATAGTTAGCAGCTTCTTTTAGTTCTTCATTCCCTTTTAATTGGATTAAAATTTAAATCAGTTAATTCATTAACAATGAAAGGCCTCTATTTTGGCTTCAATTAATTAGATAAGGGATAATAATATCCTAATTTTTAGGTCGAAACTAAATGTAAAGTTTTACTTCAATATCTATTTGAGATAGATTAAAATAAATTAATATCTTTTAATTGCAAATTAAATGTTAATAATTAACTACAATCCCATGTTGTTCATTCTAATATTCCATTTTTTCATTCATGATATAAACCTAGAATTAATAGTGTAATAAATAGTGTTACTGTAAGGATTCATTTTCTTGTTATTGATGATTTTATGGTAATAATTACTGGTAAAATAATAGCAATTTCGATATCAAAAATTAGGAATAAAACTGCTAATAGAAAAAATTGAATAGAAAATGGGATGCGGGCTGATTTCTTTGGATTAAATCCACATTCAAATGGTGATATTTTTTCTCGATCTTGAATTGAGGATTTATGTACTATTCCACATAATAATATTATTGCTATAGCAATAATTATTGCTATAATAGTTGATGTTATTACTAGTATAATTATCCTTTCTATTATATTAAATAGATCAATTGATTGGAAGTCAATTATAATTTTTATACTAAAAGGATATCTACCTCATCAGTAAATTGAAATATAAAGGAATAGTCAAACTACATCAACAAAGTGTCAATATCATGCTGCTATTTCAAATCCTAGGTGGTGATTTTTGGAGAAGTGTTTTTTAATGTGCCGAATTAATGATACTAATAGAAATATTGTACCAATAATTACATGGATTCCATGGAATCCGGTTGCTATAAAGAAACATGATCCATAAATTGAATCTCTAATACAAAATCTTGATTCTAAATATTCATATATTTGTATAATGGAAAAATATACCCCTAATATTACTGTAATTATTAATCTGTATGTTACTTGTTTACTTTGATTTTCTATAATTCTATGATGAGCTCATGTTACTGAAATTCCTGAGGATAATAGAATTATTGTATTGAGTAATGGGATTTCTATGGGGTTAAAAACAATAATTCCTTTTGGTGGTCATATTATTCCTAATTCTACTGTTGGAGATAGTCTTCTATGGAAGAATCTTCAGAAAAATGATACAAAGAAGAATACTTCAGAAATAATAAATAAAATTATCCCAATTTTTAATCCATTAGTTACTTTTCTTGTATGCTTTCCTTGAAATGTTGATTCTCGAATAATATCTCGTCATCATTGTACTATTGTTAATATTAAAATTATTACTCCTATTAATAATAAATAAGTTTTATTATTTCTAAATCATAATACTATTCCTGAAGCTGTTGTTATTGCTCCAATTGATCCTGAGATTGGTCATGGTCTATAATCCACTAAATGATATGGGTGATTCCATTGTGTTTTCATATATTACTTCTCTAGTATAAAGTGTTCTTAATACTGAAAATACATATGCTTGAATAATGGCTACTGCTATTTCAAATATTATTAAACCTATTTGGATTAATATAATAATTGGTAATATAAAGCTATTAATTGATACTGAATTGTTTCCTAATAATCTTATTAATAAGTGTCCAGCAATTATATTAGCTGTTAATCGTACAGCTAATCTTCCTGGTCGTATTACATTTCTGATAGTTTCAATGATTACTATGAAAGGTATTAAGGCTGATGGGGTTCCTGAGGGGACTAGGTGGGCAAATATATGATTTGTGTGATTAATTCATCCAAATATTATGATTCTAATTCATATAGGTAATGCTAATGTTATTGAAAACACTAAGTGTCTTGATCTGGTAAATACATATGGTAATAATCCTATAATATTATTGTAAAAAATAAATATAAATATGGAAATTATTATTAATGTGTTCCCATTTGATGGCCCTAATAATATTTTTATTTCTTCATGGAGTTTTATATTAATTTTGGATATTAATATTATAATTCGATTTGGTAATGTTCAATATATTATTGGAATTATTATAATTCCAATGAATGTTCTCATTCAATTTATTGAGATTTTAATTCTTGTTGCTGGGTCAAATGTTCTAAATAGATTAGTTATCATTTTCAATTTAATTGTTTGATATTGCTAGGTTTGTTAATCAAATAGTTCCATTTAATGTTTGGGTTGTGATAGATGCAGATTTTTATTAAAATTATTAATATAATGAATATGAAAAATAAGTATTCTCATCATATATATGACATTTGAGGTATATAAGAAATATTAATATAATATTTTTAACTTGACAAGTTAATGTTTTAATTTAAAACTAATTTCTTCCATTAAGAGTATTTTTTATTTACTATGTTTTGGTTTAAGAGACCAATGCTTATAAAACTTCAGCCACTTAATGATACTGAATTTATTCATTTAATGAAATTTCTTATTCTGATTCTTTCAATAACAATGGGTATAAATGAATGATTAGCTCCACAGATTTCTGAGCATTGGCCATATATTAATCCTGGTCGGTTAATATTAATTGATCCTTGATTTAGTCGTCCTGGTACTGCATCAATTTTTACACCAAGTGATGGAATGGCCCATGAGTGTAATACATCTGCAGCTGTAATTAGAATGCGAATTTGTGAATTTATGGGTAAAATAGTACGATTATCTACATCTAATAATCGAAATTCTGATCTATTAATTTCATTTAATGGTTTTATATATGAATCAAATTCCACATTATTAAAATCTGAATATTCATATCTTCAATATCATTGATGCCCAATTACTTTTAGTGTTAATATTGGATTGCTAATTTCATCAATTATATATAGTAACCGAAGTGATGGGAGTGCAATAAATATTAGTGTAATAGCTGGTAATATGGTTCAAATAAGTTCCATTATTTGTCCTTCAAGTAGAAATCGATTAATTAATATATTCATTATTCTTGATAATATAATATATCTTACTATAACAGTAATTATAGAAAGAATTATAATTGTATGATCATGGAAAAATCTTAATTGTTCTATTATTGATGAATTGGCGTCTTGTAATATTCTGTTTCCTCATGTTGCTATGTTCTAAAGAAAGAAGTATTCTTTATTTATGAATCTTAAATTCATTGCATTATTCTGCCACATTAGAATTTTACTGATTTAATATTGGTAATTCATTATAAGAGTGTTCTGCCGGAGGTAATTTTTGTATTCATTCAATTCTTGATGTTATATTTTCTGGGAATACTACTGTTCGTTTTGATATAAATCTTTCTCATAAAATTATCAGGAATATTAAAATTCTTATTACTGATATAGTTGATCCAATTGATGAAATTATATTTCACCCTGTATATATGTCAGGATAATCTGAATACCGTCGAGGTATTCCTATTAATCCTAAGAAGTGTTGAGGAAAAAATGTGATATTAACTCCTAAGAATATTGTGAAAAATTGGATTTTTAATCATTTTGGTTTTATTGTTATTCCCGTAAATAGTGGATATCATTGAATAAAACTTCCTATAATAGCGAATACAGCTCCTATAGAAAGTACATAATGGAAATGTGCTACTACATAATATGTGTCGTGTAATACAATATCAATTGATGAGTTAGCTAGAATTACTCCTGTTAATCCTCCAATTGTAAATAGGAATACAAATCCTAATGCTCACAATATTGCTGGTGAAAAATTTATTTTTGTACCATGTATTGTAGCTAATCATCTAAAGATTTTAATTCCTGTTGGTACGGCAATAATTATTGTTGCTGATGTAAAATATGCACGAGTGTCTACGTCTATTCCTACTGTAAATATATGGTGTGCTCATACAATGAATCCTAATAATCCAATGGTTATTATTGCATAAATTATCCCCAATGATCCAAATGATTCTATTTTACCTCTTTCTTGTCTAATAATATGGGAAATTAATCCAAATCCTGGTAAAATTAAAATATAGACTTCTGGGTGACCAAAGAATCAAAATAGATGCTGATATAAAATAGGGTCTCCTCCTCCTGATGGGTCAAAAAATGATGTATTAAAGTTACGATCTGTTAATAATATTGTAATAGCTCCTGCTAGAACTGGTAATGATAATAATAACAGTAGTGCTGTAATTCCTACTGACCATACAAATAATGGTGTTCGTTCTAATGTTATTCCTACTGGTCGTATATTGATAATAGTTGAGATGAAGTTCACTGCTCCTAAAATTGATGAAATTCCTGCTAAGTGTAATGAGAAAATTGCTAAATCAACTGATGATCCTCTGTGTGAAATATTTCTTGATAAGGGCGGGTATACTGTTCATCCGGTTCCTGCTCCTATTTCTACTAATCTACTTATTATTAATAATAGAATTGATGGGGGTAATAATCAAAATCTTATGTTATTTATTCGGGGAAATGCTATATCTGGTGCTCCGATTATTAATGGGACTAATCAGTTTCCAAATCCTCCAATTATGATAGGTATAACTATAAAGAAGATTATTACGAATGCATGAGCTGTAACAATTACATTATAAATTTGGTCATCACCAATAAATTTTCCCGGTTGTCCTAATTCAATTCGAATAATCCATCTTATTGCGGTTCCAATTATTCCTGCTCATATTCCAAATATAAAGTATAATGTTCCAATATCTTTGTGGTTTGTAGAATATATTCATTTATTCAAAAACTTGATAAAGTGGCTGAATTTTAGGCAATAAATTGTAAATTTATTTATGGTGTATTACCCTTTATCAATATTTATAAGGCTTTATAGTCAAAAATTTATGATATTAGATTGCAAATCTAAGGTTAGGTATAATTACCTTAAAGCTTATACATAGATATATATATATTTAACTTTGAAGGTTAATAGTTTACTTTTAACTTAAAGCTTTAAGGGGTTAATAAAATAAATCATTATAATATATTTAATATAAATACTATAGGTAGTCTAAAGTTAATAATTAATGTTATATTTGTAATTTTTGTTCTTGATTTTACATAAATTCATTTATTAATTGTTGAATGATTTATAATGATCATTGATATTGTTCGCATGTAGTAGAATAATGTAATAATTCTAAATATTATTATTAATATTATAATAATATATGATTCATTTATAATTAGAGTTTGAATTCTAATTCATTTTGGTAAAAATCCAATAAATGGTGGTAATCCTCCTAGTCTTAATATTGATGAAGAATATGAAATTTTTTCTGAATAAGATAAATTTATTATATTAATTTGTGTTAAGTATAATAAATTATATTTATGAAATATAGTACATGTAGATACAATTATAATACTATAGATTATTAAATATATTATTCAGTTGTTTTGGATTTTAATTATTGATAATATTCAACCTAAATGATTAATTGAGGAAAATGCTATAATTTTTTTTAATGAAGTTTGATTTAATCCCCCTATTGCTCCCACTATAATTGATATTATAATTATAATTGATAGGAAATTATTTCTTATTTGAATGTTTCTAATTATAATTATTGGTCCTAATTTTTGTCAGGTTATTAAAATAATATTAATATCTCATTCAGATATTTTTATTACTTTGGGTACTCATATATGAAAGGGAGCTGCTCCTATTTTTGTTAATAGTCTTAATATTATTATAATAGAAAAGGTTATTCTTGATGTAAAATAAATTGATTTTATAATAATTGAAAATATTAAAATAGTTCTTCTAATTCTTTGTACTATAAAGTAAATTATTATGGCTTCTGCTCCCTTTTTTCTTTTTTTTTTTATTAATGGGATGAATGATAATAAATTTATTTCTAATCCTATTCATATTCTTATTCATCTATTTGAGCATATCGTAATTAAAGTACCAAGTATTATTATAATAATAAATACAGTTTTAGTTTTATGAATTTAGGAAGGAGAAATTGTCTTCTATTTACAGGGTATGAACCTATTAGCTTAAAATTTAGCTTACCTTACTATAAATATATAATGGTGTAATGATGCACTTAAAGTTTTGATCTTTAAAGTTTTGGTTTAATTCCATATTATGTAACAAGAGTATAAAATACATATTCTATTCTATCAAAATAGTCCTTAAAACTTCAGGCATCTTATT